TATAATTAATATATTTATTTGTATTAAATAATTAATAGTATTCAATACTATTCAAAATACATTTGTACAATTCATATTAACAAAGTAAAATTTCGAGAAAATAATCATCTAAGACGCCCTATTTGAAGCATCCCTGATGCAAATCAGTCAACATAAAAAGTAATATTTTTTGGATAGAAACCTAAAAAAAAATACATAGAAGAACTTGCGTCCAATAGGATTTGAACCTATACCAAAGGTTTAGAAGACCTATGTCCTATCCATTAGACAATGGACGCTTTTTTTTTTTCACATTTCTTGCTTTTTGGCTTCTGGTTTGGTGTTCTTAAAAAGATGATATTTATGGGGATAGAATATACGGAATTCTATATTCAATCTTAAAGATACACTCATAATAGAAAAATATTCTATTATGATAGAATATAGGATTAATGATATTGAATATAAAAATATTCTTTTTATCAAAATATTCTTTTTATATAGAATACTATATTAGAGCGGGTAGCGGGAATCGAACCCGCATCGTTAGCTTGGAAGGCTAGGGGTTATAGTAGACGTTGATTCATCATTGTTAACGTCTCTAATTCAAAACCGAACATGAAACTTTGATTTCATTCGGCTCCTTTATGGATGTATGAATAAATATCAAGATTGAAATAAGACCTGAATGAAATCAAAAAATTGTTGAACCATAACATCTATGTCAGCTGTCTCTTTGAATGCATTCAAAGAGATTCGGCTTTCTAGACAATCCCTTCTGGAATATAGAATAGGGTATTCTAACAATATTCTCTTAGTTACTTCGTTCTCTATTTCTATTTGATGTAATAGAATCCTTAGGAAAAGTTTTTTTCTTTCTACCGAGCTAAAACTAAAAAAAGTTTAATGTCCTTCGGAAACTAAAGACATCTTTATTTAATAGATAAGCTATTTTGCTTTAATCTTTCTTCTTTCTATTTCTAGAATAATAGGGAAAGATTGAAAATTTAGTTACGATTCGAACTACACTTTTCTATCTTTATCCATGGATCCTTTATCCATACGCATAGTTATTGGGAGTCTTGATCCAATAAAACAAATTGTGTTTCGCTATTTGAAAATCCAATTTTCAAAATTTATAAAAAATTTGAACCTTGGACTCAAATCACGAGAATTTTGATTCTTCCTCGACTCCTTCTTAGTGAATTGATAGGTAAAGGAAAGGATTCAATCCTTTTAAGAAAAAAAGTTTTTGTTCGGAATATGAAGCAAATCCGAGGGACCCCTTAACTCTAAAAGGGATTACTAAAACGAATCACACTTTTACCACTAAACTATACCCGCTACAATGCCATTATTGTGTATAAATAAATCTTTTGTCGAATAAGAAGGTAATCAGCGTAATCAGAATAAGAGATAGAATCCGAAAATAATAATGAAAATGATAGCATAGGTGTGTTTTAGTTTTTTTATTAGACCTAATCGGGTTTATTTCAATAAATTAGTTAAAGAGGACTCCTAATTATTAATAACTCAATAACAAGTTTCTTTCAGTACAGTACCTCTATAAGAGGAGGGGGAAGAAAAAAGGAAGAAAATAAAGAATATTATTAATATTCGAATTAGATTATTAAGTCGATTCTAATTAATTTAATAATTATAATATATATTAATAAATCAGGAAATAAAATAGAAGTCAATAATTCAAAAGACTAACGAAAAAAACGAAACTTTGATTCTAGGATATAGAATAGAATCAAAATTGTCCTTATATTGATATTTCATTCAATAAAAAGAATTTTTTTAAACATTTTTTTGTAATATATATGATTTGGTACAAAAAAAGGCCTGGCTAGGTATGAACCAAGCCAGGATAAGAAACTAAACAATATATTTCGACAGAAGAAATATTTTTTATTTTCTTTCTTTTTTTGAAAGAATTCTTTCGACCCTTGTTTTTTCAATATCTATATAGATAGAATAGATTTTATCTAATGTGAATAGAATTCTAATCTAAAATCTAATTTTAATAAAGATAACGAGAAATAAGGAAAGAGAGGTTTTTTTTTCTATCTTACTTTTGGAAAGTAAGATTCAAAATTTCAAATTGGGAGAGATGGCTGAGTGGACTAAAGCGTCGGATTGCTAATCCGTTGTATGAGTTTTTCGTACCGAGGGTTCGAATCCCTTTCTTTCCGTTTTTGTTGATGAATTGATATTTCATCTTTTTTTGAAATTCAAAAATGTACAATAAAGTCCTTTTTTTATTCGTCACGCCCGGGATTACGTCCTGGATCATTAGATAGGAATCCAAAGATAAAGAGAGAAACAAAGAATATCACTACTGTGTAAACAAAGAGTTTGAGAGTAAGCATTACACAATCTCCAAGCATTTTTTGAAAAAAAAAGAGAGAGAATAGATTATCCTTTTTTCTACCACATATCCTATTTCGACACCAATAAACAAAACGGTTTCTAGAAAAAGAACTCAAAAATGTATTTGCAATAAAAGTGGGTTGATCTCAAAAAAAATTCTTTACTACCCCCTATTAGGGGACTCAAAAGGGGGTTTCACTAAATCAAAGAATGAAATAAATTCAAAAGCAAAGTTTATAAAAAGAATCAGAATGAGAAAAGAATTCCAATTATCAATCGTTTGAATCGAGGGTTCATATTATAAAGTTTATCAAATAATTATTAGCATTTTCTTTCTCGGATAAATAATGTCTAGTACATTACTCAACATCTTATCGAAAACTTACAGCAGCTTGCCAAACAAAGGCTAATAGAAAAAACAGAAGGGGTATTACTGGCATAATATCTACGATAGGATTCAAAAAAGCGTAGGCCTCTGGCAATTTGACTACTAAAAAACTACTTGAATTCAAATAAAGGGTGAAATGAAAACAGAAGTAGATCAAACTAAAGATATTAAGCATAATAAACATTTTTTTCCTGTATTGAACTTGGAGATAATTTCATTTTGATTGAGTTTTAGTGGATATCTGTTAAAACAGAAAAAGAAAACTAAAAATTTTTATTTTGAAAACTCACCCAATTTAAAACTGTTTGATTTTCAACATAAAAGAATAGAAGAAATCGTATTTTAGACAATATTTTAATTAAATTCTATCTAATGATCAATAAATTCATTTTTCTCTCGCGCTCTACGTGTCAAAATCCTCGGAACAATCGATTTTTTGATTGGAATTGACGAACAACCAGTACTAATAATAATGTTTATTAGTATTGATTGAACAGAAAGACAAATGGGGCGTGGCCAAGTGGTAAGGCAACGGGTTTTGGTCCCGCTATTCGGAGGTTCGAATCCTTCCGTCCCAGGGAATATCTTTTTCTATTTTATATCTAGAAAGAAAGAATATAGATATTTAGATATTTTGAGAATAACGAAAGATTGTCATAAATGGATCTGAATCAAGTTGTGATTTGGATAACATAGGAGCTATAGATTTCAAGAATTTGAAATCAATTTCAAACAAATTAACAACAGATTGAACCCCCCCGTCTCCCTCCCTTTATTCGATCTATACTCTTAGAATAGAGTATAGAGTAGTTAATATTATTATTACTTAAGCTAAAAGAAATTAGTTAGTTGAAAAGCCTTAACCTCTCATATAACTATTATAACGATTAATAATCGAACACACTCATTTCAATACCTGGTCTAATACAAATTAGATGAAATTAAGCAGATGAAATGAATAGAATAAGTTAGTAAGAAAAAATGTTATACATTATGTATTTTCTTTGAACCTTATTTTTAAGTATTTGATAAAAATATCAAAATCGAATTTTCAATGTATCAAAATGTATGGAATAATAAGTAATTCATAGATCCTATATTTCTATTTGATTCCCCTAATTTATATTTAGTTTATTTAACTAAGCGTTATTTAACCCGCTCAGTCAGCCGAAACTACTCGTAAAAGAAAATCATGAATTTTTTTGCTTTTTTATAAGTATTTGATCCTCTGAAGGAAGATGGAATGTGGATTCAATAACAAAAATTTTTCAATTCCTAATATTTGATTTTCTAATCTTTCTGTTTCGATTTCGGATTGATAAATTGGTCTTTTTTCTTTAGAAAGAAAATAAAAAATAGCATATTGCAATTCAGTCAATAAAATGAAAAAGAAAAATTGGTATGAAATTTTATTTTTGCTACGAGTTCGTAAAAAAAGCAGTCATTCATAGAAATTGAAAAAAAAAATATGCATTCCTATGGAATAACTGTAACGAACGAACAAATGACTATTCGTGATTCCATAATTGAATCAATTACATACCAGTTAAACCCCGGGGGGATGTTATGGTAAAACTTCGTTTGAAACGATGTGGTAGAAAGCAACGTGCGTCTTGACAGACGGGATCGTCCGTGGATTCTTATATCCACCATTTGAATTATAAATGTGCTCTTGGCTCGACATCTTTTGTTCTCTTACACCAGAACTTGGTTTTTTTTGGATTGTAGTGTAAGATAGTGCGTGATGTAGCTCGAGTCGAAACTATTGATTCTTTTCTCAGGGGCAAGGAATCTAGGGTTAGTGCTAATTAATAAGTTTTAACAACTTTGTAAGTATAGTGATTTTTTTACGTGTGATACTCTCTTTTCTATGAATCTTTTATTTTTATAGAAAAAAGCATAAAAAAAAGGGGGCATGTTGCTGCCATTTTCAAACGATTTTAAGTCACCGAAGTAATGTCTAAACCCAATGATTCACGGTAAAGATAAAGTATCTTGGAACAAGAAAATCCCCCTTTTTTTATTGTCTCGACAACTAGATTAAGAACGAAGGGTCAAAATCGATTTTGTTTTAATGGGGACAAAAAAAGATGGATTAGAGACTACTCAAAAAATGAAATGAATAGGCTTTTCTAATTTTCTTTTGAGCTATTTCATAGTTATCCAACTTGAGTTATGAGGAGAAAAATGTGTGTTTTTTTTTTCTATTGATATTGATATAAAATCAAATAATATTATTATTTTTGAATATTTCTTAATACTTAATATTAGTCTAATTTCTTTATGGATCTATTTGACCTTGTATATATAGACATCACTTCAATTTCTCGAGCCGTACGAGGCGAAAACTTCGTATACGTTTCTGGGGGGAGTTAGAGTTTGTCTACATCGATCCCAATGAGCTGTTTATCGAATTGTTGCAATCGATGGTCGATCCCGAAGAGAAGGAAAAGATCTGTGTAAAATGGGTTTTTATGATCCTATAAATAGTCAAACCTATTTAAATATTCCTGCTATTTTATATTTTCTTGAAAAGGGTGCTCAACCTACAGGAACTCTTTTTGATATTTTCAAAAGGGCGGGGGTTTTTTATAAATTTCGTAAGAAATTAAATTAATAAAAAAAAAAGGATAAGGGGGAAATTTTTATTTAGTTTTATAACTTTTTTCTAGTAGATCCCCCTCTCCCTCCCTACTTTTTGTTTCTTAACACTTTTTTTACCGTGTCGTTTTTATATATTGACAAGAGTCTATTGAGCAAATATAATTCGATCGTGGATAAACGGATCCATTTCCTCGCTTTTTTTTTTACTTGAAAAGATTTTGACTAGATTTTTGATTTCTTTTATTTGGATTTTTATCTGCAAAATATTCTCTTTTTTGACTCTTAAATAAATGGCAATTTATTAAATTAATAATAATTTCAGAATTGAAAATTTTCGATGGATTTTTTGCTAGTTTGATGTTTTGATTGTGTTGTTCAATTTTATCTCTTTAGTTTTTTATCCAACCAAACATTGCCAATTTTTTGTTCTTCGGGTTGCTAACTCAACGGTAGAGTACTCGGCTTTTAAGTGCGGCTAGCATCTTTTACACACTTCAATGAAGTAAGGGATTCATTCATACCTTTGGTAGACTTTGTAAGACCACGACTGATCCTGAAAGGAATGACTGGAAAAAACAGCATGTCGTATGACTAGAGAATTCTGAGAATGTTTCAGTTTTACTTTAACTGGATCGGTTCTAAAACTTGGGAGTGCGAAAAAATGAAATTAATTCAGAATCAGAATGGGGTCGAATGAATAAATGGATAGAGTTTTCCGACTTCAATTTCAGTTTTTATAAGGAAAAAGAGCAACGAGCTTTTGTTCTAAATTTGAATGATTACTCGATCTAATTAGACGTTAAAAATATATTAGTGCCCAGTACGGGGGAAGAATTCTACTTGAGTGCATGATTATAGTATCTTATCTATTTTCGTTTTTATTAATCAAATAAGTCCTAATTATTAGTTATGTCCTATTCTGGGTTGTACATAAATGTGTAGAAGAAGCAGCATATTGATAAATATATTGATTTTCAAAAATCAAAAGAGCGATTGGTTTGAAAAATAAAGGATTTCTAACCCATCTTGTTTTGTTATCCTAGAAACAAATATAAACTATTTAGATTGAAAGAGAGGATAGAGAGTCTGTTGATGAGTCTACCTGTCTCCGAGATATCTAGTATTTTATTACTATAAACGCTTTGTTTTGACTGCATCGCACTATATATATCGTTTCATAATCAATAAATGGACTACTTTCTGTTTCTTTTGATTCCAATCCAATTTCCAATGGATCAATTTCAAGGATATTTAGACCTAAATAGATCTTGGCAACACAACTTCCTATACCCACTCCTTTTTCAGGAGTATATTTATACACTTGCTCATCATGTTTTAAAGAGATCAATTAGATCTATTTGGTTAGAAGATGTGGGTTATGACAAAAGAATTAGTTCAATAATTATTAAACGTTTAATTATTCGAATGTATCAACAGAATCCTTTGATTATTTTGGTGGATACTGATTCTAGACAAAATAGGTTTTTTGCTTTCAACAAGAATTTGTATTCGCAAATTCTATCCGAGGCATTTGCAGTCACTGTGGAAATTCCATTTTCTTTTCGATTATTCTTTTCCTTAGAAAGGAAAGAGGTAGATCAATTTCGTAATTTACGATCAATTCATTCAATATTTTCTTTTTTAGAGGACAAATTGTCCCATTTAGATTCTGTGTCAAATGTACTAATACCCTATCACATCCATCTAGAGATCTTGGTGCAAACCCTACGTTACTGGTTGAAGGATGCCTCTTCTTTGCATTTCTTACGTTTCTTTCTCTATGAGTATTGTAATTGGAATAGGTTTATTCTTCCAAAGAATTGGTTTTTTTCAAAAACCAATCCAAGATTTTTCTTGTTCCTATATAATTTTCATATATGTGAATACGAATCCATCTTTTTTTTTCTTCGTAATCAATCTTTTCATTTACGTTCAACATTTTCTGGATTCTTTTTTCAACGAATATATTTTTTTATAAAAATAAAAAATCTTGTCAAAGTATTTATTCGTAATGAATTTCGGGACATCTTGGAGTTAGGCAAAGATCCTTTTATGCATTATGTTAGATATCAAGGAAAATCAATTCTTTCTTCAAATAATACGCCTATTCTGATTAATAAATGGAAATATTATTTTCTTCATTTATGGCAATA